CGCATCGCAATGCCTATTGTGTCGGCTTGACCTTTCATAAGTGGAGACAGAATAAAGCGTCCATAATAAAGACGCTTACTGTCTCTTCTTGATTCAACACACTTCCACTGTAGTGTCCGAGTAGATACTTTGACTTTCTCTCGAACCATAGTAATTTTATTTGATCAGATCATTGAATCATTTATTTCTCTTGAAACCCTTTCAGCCTTTATTTCATTCTATACACGTCTTTTTTTAGGGGGTCTACAACCATTATGTGGCATAGGGGTTACATCTCGTACGAAACTTAAAAGTATACCGCTTCTACGAATAGCTCGTAATGCTGCATCTCTTCCCAGTCCAGGGCCTTTTATCCTTACTTCAGCTCGTTGCATACCTTGATCCACTACTGCTCGAATAGCATTTCCCGCTGCGGTTTGAGCAGCAAAAGGTGTTCCTCTTCTTGTACCCCTGAATCCACAAGTACCCGCGGAGGACCAAGAAATCACCCGACCCCGTACATCTGTAACGGTCACAATGGTATTGTTGAAACTTGCTTGAACATGAATAACTCCCTTTGGTATTCTACGTACATTTTTACGTGAACCACTACGTGTATTTTTACGTGAACCAATTCTTAATATAGGTTTTGCCATATTTTTTCATTTCACAAGAAATATATGGATATATCCATTTCATACCAAAACGGACCTTTTTTTTTGCTAGTTCCTTTGAAGTGCCCCTTTCCTTTATTTCCTTTAGTAAGATTATCCTTGTCTTTGTTTATGCCTCGGGTTGGAACAAATTACTATAATTCGTCCCCTCCTACGGATTAGCCGACACTTTTCACAAATTTTACGAACGGAAGCCCTTATTTTCATAGTTGTTATTCCTTAATTCTCTGAATATACTTATTGTTAGACGAAAAAAAGGTTTCTTGATATTTTTGAATCTTGAATTGTATCGTCGTGAAAGGAATGTTGAATTTGAAAAAACCACTTACTCATTTGAATCCTTGTTATGGAGTCTCGAAAGTGGCTGTCTCCCGATTAACTTATACCTAAGAACTTACTAAAATTTTTACCTTTTTCTCCTATAGGTATACTTATACAAAAATATGTCGAATCCTTTCAGAAGCATGACCTAAAATTAAACAAATCTTTAGTATCTAAAGAAAATCGAACCATGCCGCTTGGGAGTGATTCATAAAGAAAACGTTGATTAATTCATTTTTTTTTCTTTAATTTCATTCGGGGTCAAAAATGCTAAATTTTTTTAGCAGGGGTGGTATTACACAACCCCCCCTTTTTTTTCACAAATGGTAAGTTCCGGATATCCAATTTTTATATTAGAAGGATTACCATATATAACACAAAATTTCTCCGCCGATTCTTTTTAGTCGAGCTTCTCGGTCTGTCATTATACCTTGAGAAGTCGAAAGGATTACAATTCCTATTCCGCCTAAAATTCGTGGAATTCGTTGAGAGTTAGAATAGATTCGTAGACCCGGTCGGCTTATTCTCTTTAAATTTAAAATCGTTTTATAGGATTCTTTCTTATTTCGTCTATGTCTTAGGGTTAAAATCAAAAAATATTGATTGTTTTCCCGATGCTTCCTTACGTTTTTGATAAAACCCTCTCGTAAAAGTATTTTAACAATGCTTTCGGTGATGTTAGTCGATCCTATCCGAACCGTTCCTTTTCTATTCATGTCAGCATTTCGTATAGAGGTTATTATATCAGCAATAGTGTCTTTCCCCATGATTAAGTTAAAATTCCTTATTGTTCTATAATTTTGATATAATCAACATGTTCTTTTTCTTTTATTTATATATAGATAGAGACGAATTATATATTAATATATGAATTCAATTATTAATATATAAAATTATTAAGGGTATATGCGTGATACACAATCTATTAATAAATTTGATTTCAATATCATTTTATTAATCCTATACTAAACTATCGATATTTAGGTCTTATAATACCTCAGGAGCTAATGAAACGATTTTAGTAAAGTTTAATTGTCTCAATTCCCGTGGGATCGCCCCAAAAACTCGAGTTCCTTTTGGATTTCCTTCTTGATCAATGACAACTGCGGCATTGTCATCATATCGTATTATCGTCCCATTGTTACGTTTGAGTTCTTTACAAGTACGTACAATTACAGCTCTGATCACTTCTGATCTTTCTAGAGGAGTATTTGGGATTGCTTCCTTGATTACAGCAACAATAACATCACCAATATGAGCATAGCGGCGATTACTAGCTCCTATTATTCGAATACACATCAATTCTCGAGCCCCGCTGTTGTCTGCTACATTCAAATAGGTTTGTGGTTGAATCATATTTTTGTATCTCTTCTTTTAATGCAAAGGACGAAGTAAAAAAATATTGTTTGTCAAAAAAAGAAAACTTATAATCTTTTTATCCTTAAATGTTATTTAGCTTTTTCATTCTATATTCCTATTCAGAAATAATGAATTGGGTTTTTATAGGCATTTTTGATGCCGCTATTGAAATAGCTTTTCTGGCTATATTTTCGGGTACACCACCCATTTCATAAAGGATTTTACCTGGTTTAACCACAGCTACCCAGTACTCTGGGGATCCTTTCCCAGAACCCATACGCGTTTCCGCGGGTCTTACTGTAACTGGCTTGTCTGGAAATATACGTACCCAAATTTTTCCACCACGCCGTACATTTCGTGTCATTGCTCGCCGCCCTGCTTCTATTTGTCTAGATGTGATCCAAGCGGGTTCAAGTGTTTGAAGAGCATATCTGCCAAAACAAATACGATTCCCACGAGAGGATATTCCTTTTAGTCTTCCTCGATGTTGTTTACGAAATCTGGTTCTTTTTGGGTTATAGTTGATGGTTTTTTTTCTAAATTTTAAATTCCATCTCTACTACAGAACTGGACGTGAGAGTTTCTTCTCATCCAGCTCCTCGCGAATAAAAGGACTAATTAAGATATAGATGTAGTTAATGATTAATCCTATTAATCATTAATCATGGTATTTTAAAAAATTTCATCTTATCTCTTCTAAATTTGTGTATGTCTTTTTCAAAATAGAATCAAAAAGATTAATTAGATTTCTATTTATTTAAAAATAACGTAATATCATCATTACAAATGTAGTTTTTGTTAGAGTTAGAATATTCTAACAAATCCTTATTTTATTTTCTCTTTTTCATTGTTTTTTTCGTCTTTTATTACTTTGTTTTATTTGAAAAAAAAAAACACAAATTTTTCGCCGGCGAATATTTACTCTTTCAATACCTATTTAAGTTTGCTTTTTATCCCTAGAGGTCTCAGAATCAAAATCAGAATAGATAATAAAGTTTCTGGTTTATTCCGCCATCCTGTCCAATGAATTACTAAGATTTGTTTTTCACTAGAATCCTATATATTCATGGGTTCCGTCGTTCCCATCGCTTCTTGATTAATCATTAGGCCTGTATTCTACAATGGAGCTTTTACATGAAATTTTGAATTTCATTTTTTTATTTGTTTTTGAGTCAATTTTCTCAGTTTTTATTGGCTCAAGGCTCTTAATTTTTTGTTTTCGGAACAGATTTATCTAATTATTATGAATGAATCTGTATTGATGCTTTATTACATTGCTTTTCTTACAGCGACCTCATAGATTTTCCAAATTGGAATCATATATCATTAATATTCAATTTTTTCTCTCTTTCTTTCATCCTTCCATTTATCCGCATACTTTTCGATTACCTTTCATAACTTAATAATCATCTTTCTTTATTCTTTTTTTTTTTTTAAGTCAGTTGCTACAATGATATGATCAGCCTACCATATCTTGACTGATTTTTTTGGATCCAGATAATGCGAAGCAATGAGTTGCTTAGGTTATTTATTAATGCTATAGTTATTAGTTGCTCTTATAGGTAAGTTCTTTTTTTTTTTATCATAATCTAATCGAATCCTAAACCAACGAGTCACACACTAAGCATAGCAATTATATCAAAGGAGTTTTGATGGAAATTTTTATTCAACCTTATAGAATTGCTTATTTTTTCTTAAAAATAAAAAAGAAGACTGCAAATTTGTATTACTGTATAGTGTTATACTACATAGTTTTCGTTTTTTATCGTTGGATAAAATATAAAGACAAATAAAATTTTTTTATTCTTCGTCTACGAATATCCAAATTTTTATTCCTAAAACTCCATAAATAGTTCGAACTGTATAGGAACAATAATCAATTTTAGCTTCAATTGTTTGTAAAGGAACTCTGCCTTCTCTGATCCATTCAACACGTGCAATTTCTTTTCCGTCGATACGTCCTGCAATTTGTACTTGAATTCCTTTTGTATTCGCCTGTTCAGTTAATTCAATAGCTTTTTTCATTGCTTTTCGAAAAGAAACGCGATTTTTTAATTGGCCAGCTATAAATTCTGCAAGAATATTAGGATGCCCATACGGATTGGAAATTCGGGTAATAGCAATGTTGAGTTTTCTATTGACACAATTAAGTTCTTTTTGAACATTCATCTGTAATTCTTCGACTCTTCGGGGTTTATCTTCAATTAATAATTTAGGAAATCCCATATAGATTATGATCTGAATGAGATCGATTCTTTTTTGAATTTCGATACGTGCAATTCCCTCCATACCAGAGGATATTCTTATATTTTTTTGGACATAATTTTTAATACAGTCTCGTATTTTTTTATCTTCTTCTAAACCCTCAGAATACTTTTTTGGTTGTGCAAACCAAAGAGAATGATGACTTTGGGTTGTACCAAGTCTGAAACCAAGTGGATTTATTTTTTGTCCCATAGGCCTCCACTACTATATGTATCATAACATGTTAGATTTATGTTTTCATTGCTGCATCCAGGTTTTTTTAAATACATTAAATATTCTTCATATTGTTGATAGAAGGATATATCTTCCAATACGATAGTTATATGACAAGTGGATCTTTTTATTGGGTAACTTCGTCCTCGTGCCCGAGGTTTTAATTTTTTCACAGTATTTCCTTGGTTC